TATATGCACATATATTATATACACTAGATTTACACTAGATTTATTTTAGTAGATTTATATAGAGAATGATAGAGAATGTCGATTCTAATGAACGATTCATGAATATGAATGACGAATCCAAAAATTGTATACAATTCTGAAATACAATTCTGAAAAACGGAAAGATCCCTCGGATCTAATCATTCCATTATATTGACAATTTCAAAAAAATGATCATACTATGATCATAGTATGAGAGCGGTTGGACAAGTCGGCCCCCATCGTCTAGTGGTTTAGGACATCTCTCTTTCAAGGAGGCAGCGGGGATTCGAATTCCCCTGGGGGTAGGGTACTACGAAAGGAAATTGATCATGGATTACCAATAAGCCTAAAATGGATTCTTCCTGGGTCGATGCCCGAGCGGTTAATGGGGACGGACTGTAAATTCGTTGGCAATATGTCTACGCTGGTTCAAATCCAGCTCGACCCCAAAATTAGCCAATCTACCATGAGATGGTATAAACCCCCTTGTCCTTCAGAAATATCCCAGACGAAGATAAAAAAGAATAAAATTTTCTGCTAGATCCCTTATTTCCCTGGGATTGTAGTTCAATTGGTTAGAGCACCGCCCTGTCAAGGCGGAAGCTGCGGGTTCGAGCCCCGCCAGTCCCGACAGATCCAATATCCAATAAATACATCAATTCATTTTTCCCTTTCTATGAAGTAACTAGTAAAGGGTGTCGGGGAGGCATACTTTCATTCCCAAAGCAAAAAGGAGTCTTTATTTCTTTTTTCTTTCCTATTTTTCCATTTTTTTTGAATTTGAAGGGCCCATCGAAGAAATCCCAAACCCTAAAGAATTTGATGAATATTAGATCTTTTATACCGGCCTCATCTTTATCAAACCTCTTTATCTTCCAAAAAATCACAGTAAAAAAAGGAGTTTCGAACTTAACTCTTTTTTTTTTTCATTTCGCTTTTCTTCTTTGTTTAGGTTTGTAACTATGTGATTTTTCGAAGTGGAAAGGCAATCTGATGATCCGTCATCTGATGACGGATGATAAATAAAGGAATTGTGGATTGATTGGGTCAGCAATCCAAATTTGGATTCGGTATGGATAAAAGAACTTCCTATGTTATACTATTCAAGTCTCGACGACGAATTGATTTGATAGATCCGATATTGTTATTCATGATATTGATCCGATTCAAGATCATCGAGAAGTAATTCATTCATTGAATTTACAGACGAATGATTTATCATCTCTAGGGGATTAAATCCCGAGTTATTGCGAAGTAAAAAAACCGATGAGATTATGGAAGTAAATATTCTTGCATTTATTGCTACTGCACTATTCATTCTAGTTCCTACCGCTTTTCTACTAATCATTTACGTAAAAACAGTCAGTCAAAATGATTAATTCAATTGAATTTGAAAATTCATTTGAATGAAACTTTCCTTCTGAGTTCTTATCAAAAATTGACGAAGTCAAATGAAAAGGATTCCAATTTCACATCTTAACTTAAATGAAATGAGCGGACTATAATCGGCAGTATTCTAAGAGATAGATAGTATGGTAGAAAGCAAGATTCATCTATTTCATACTATCTATCTCTTAGTCTATAAACTTAGACTATAAAGTTGTAATCTAGAATAAAGATAAAGGCTTAAGTTTCTATAGATCAATCTACAATATTCTCTTCATATATGTGTATATTAATTTCATATATTGTATGGAATTGACATAACATACAATTTGCTACATCTATTTGTTCCGATGAATCGGAAATAATTCTTCTCTTAGGATTCTAATTCCTTTCCTCTTACTAATAAGGAAGAGGAACCCCTCACCGGTTTTTATTTAACGCCTGAACCAGGATATGAAATAAGTCGATAAAGCATAAATCGCCTTTCTAAAATTAGAAACCAGGCGGTAAATGTCCAATATGTGACTCGCGCGAGGCAAGATCTTATTATTGCATAGTCTTTCGTTAGACAACCACTATCTCTCTATCATTTCTCATAGAAAGTGCGGTGCGTATACACTTAACAAAACTACTTTTTCTTTGAAGAGTAAAGAGGGAAAGAAATCAAAAAAAAAGGTCCGGTCTTCCTCAGTATCCATCTATAAACATAGTAAGAGCCCATTCCATTGATTGAAATAGAAAATTTCGGAAGAATTTTAGGTTGGAATCAATTTCCAATCATCTGAATCCCTTTCTTTTCAAAATACAAACACGGGAATCGCTGAAATATCTCTTTGATTGAAAGAGTATGATTCATATCCTAGATTACTCCATTGGAGTCCAATAGGATTCGAAATGCAGATTCTTTTGAATAGTTCAAAATGCGTTGCAAAACGATCTATAAAACAATTGATACGGTTTGATTCCTCAACTCAATTAGTAGTACTTCTAGAGCCCACTTCTTCCCCACACTACGAGTGAAAGGGAAAATGTAAAGACTACCATTAAAGCAGCCCAAGCGAGACTTACTATATCCATGTGAATTATGTCCCCTATCTCTATAAATACGAAGGAATTATTCCATTATTTTTCACTAATAATAGTGGAATCAATGGCGCAGAGTCAAAAAGGGATTCTGACCTAACACTATTGAGAATCCAATCCAATAAATCGATTATGATTTCGAATCGGGAAAGATTAAACACAAGCAAAATACGTAGTAACATCCTAAGGGAATGGGAATATGTAGGAATAAGAATAATAAGCCCTAATTCTTTTTTTGTTTTGGTGACCTTCGTAAGTAAAAACAGAAGGGGAGAAATCACTAAAAAAGAGAAATCACTATCTATTACAGACCTCTATTTCCCCATTTGATCTAATCCGTACCCCCCTTTCCCGATTATCGCTCTGAAAGAGGGGGCTTGACTAGGGGTTGCCGAAAAGAAATTCTTTCTTTTTGACCCTTTTTCTATAAAAGTCAATTATCCATCCAATCTAATATGGATACCTGAGCACTCAGAGATTCGCGCGAGTCCGTCGTATATAAAGCAACTTCCGCCCCTTTCCAAAACTAGTAATTGAATTTCCTATCAGGCTCTACAATTTGATTCAAGATCCAGTCATTAGACACTCCCTTAGTAATAGAAGGGAATCGTGAAGTCTTGATAACCCCTCTACCAGTAGATTAGAATATTTCCTTGAATCCTAGATGCGAACGAGGATTCACAATCTTTTCTTTTAGAAAACCTTCAGACCACATGTTTAGAATCAAACAAAGTATCAACAGTCGGTTTCCTCGGCTTCTACCGGGGAAGAATTCTGCGAGTTATATCAGCAAAACAGAAGAGATTTCGAGTTTTTTGTTGATCAGGCGACACCCAGATTTGAACTGGGGAAAAAGGATTTGCAGTCCCCCGCCTTACCACTCGGCCATGCCGCCAAAAGGATACAAAATAGATGAAAATTTTCCCGGATTACTGAATTTTTATTGTACTTGCACTCCTGTTTTCCTTAATCCTTGTCCTAAAAGAAACACCCCCTTTTGATTGCATTTGATCCATCCCTTCGATTGATTGTATAGTATTTGAAACTACACAATGCTAAAAACATTCTCTCGCTTTTCTATTGAGAAATCAAATGGGTATTTTCAGCCGACAAATTGGAACCATTAACTATTGACTGCTTACTTCGAATTCATGAACGATTCTGGGATTTGAATCTCAAATTGTGTTTTCCTAATGACATAAGAAAATACAAATTGAGACAGAACTAATCAGTATTGATTTTTTCAATCAAAAAATCCTTCTCAATTGCAATTATAACAAAACATATGAGTATATGGAAACCCCAGAACATAAATTGTTACACAGATATCTATTATTTAGATATGTTGTCGATAGGGAATTATCCTAAAATTATCCTACTTCACTTTTGTATTGAATAGAAATTATCTTTTGATAGAGCACGACCCGGGCTGTCCCGAATAGAACCGGCAATAAAAGAGAAATCGGATATTATAGCGATCTGCATACGTGTTTAATAAATGCAACCCTTCTTATACACTTCAAATCGTATTCTACTCAAAAATCAGTAAGGTACAAATATCTCTCTTCTCTGCGAATCTGAACAACGAAATCCCAACATAAAGTCGGTTAAGTGCTAAAAAAATGGATTCTATCTGGTTTTTTTGTCTTTGTCTCCCAAATACCGAATCTTTTTATTTTTCTCAAATTCGAATCGAATATGTAATACCATAATAATGGTATAATTTGAATCATTTTTTTTTTGTTTTGCTATTCTATATAAAACCCTATGGCTTTAATAAGTCTAAGTGACAGAATTCTGTTTGTAGGCTTGTTTTATCAATTCCTTTCCATTTGGGTCTGTTACAACTTCCAATTTAAGTAGAAAATTCTCTTTATTCCTCCGTTCATACGTAGTTCATACATTTCATTCCAAACATGGAGTTGAGTAAAATTTCATGTGATTCAGTAAACAGAATAGAAATTCCATCAATGCTAGATCTTCGATCTAATTCGATGAAGAATCGACTTAATAATATAATGGGATTTTTTGATAAATGGGAAATTCAAAATGCTCGGGGATGCAAATGAGGTAATGTCTACAATACCTGGATTTAATCAGATCCAATTTGAAGGATTTTGTAGGTTCATTGATCAGGGTTTGACAGAAGAACTTTATAAGTTTCCAAAAATGGAAGATACAGATCATGAAATCGAATTTCAATTATTTGTGGAAAGATATCAATTGCTAGAACCGTTGATAAAGGAAAGAAATGCTGTGTATGAATCACTCACATATTCTTCTCCATTCTTTGTATCCGCGGGATTAATTTGGAAAACCAGTAGGGATATGAAAGAACAAACTATTTTCATTGGAAGCATTCCTCTAATGAATTCCCTAGGAACTTTTATAGTAAATGGAATATATAGAATTGTGGTCAATCAAATACTGCAAAGCCCCGGTATTTATTACGGGTCAGAATTGGACCATAACGGAATTTCGGTCTATACCGGCACCATAATATCAGATTG